ATAAAATTCGTTTGATTTAGGAAATACCTATTTGAATTTTTTTTGAGTCCGGTTGCGAGGTCTGAATAAATAGTAGGTATGAATCATAGTTCAAATATTTCTTTTCTTGATCTATTCTATATATTCCGTGCTCCAGATACTAGAATAAATATCCGACGAGGTAGAATCATCTTGATAGAGATAACAGGTCCATTCTATGTATTATCAATAGGATCAATTATAACAAGTCACACACTCATATTCCGGAAATACCGAAACAAATAAATTCCACGGTCGAACTACCAGAATAGAATGGTCTAGAAATCCAAGTCTAAAGTAATTTTTTCTTTGATTGAAAGACTAGGACTTCATAGTTCTTATAAACCTAACTCATTGAAATTCCATCCAGTAAAACGGAAGAATTATAAATTTCCAAAATAATAGATAGGAATATCGCAAATAGAGCCATTGCGACCCCCATAAGTGGTGTAGTCCCCCATCCCGGAGCTACTTTACCATATTCCGAATTCAATGGTTTCAATAAATCCCCTACAGTAGTTCGTCTTGGCCCAGATCTAGAACTATCCTCAACGGTTTGTGTAGCCATAAATCCTATTTAATGATTGGTTGAGATCTGTTGACTTTGTATACTATTCCGTTGTAGTTGTAAATAAACGATCTTATCGTAGATCCATTGTGATCTTGATCTAAAAATGGAAACAGCAACCCTAGTCGCCATCTCCATATCTGGTTTACTTGTAAGCTTTACTGGGTACGCCTTATATACCGCTTTTGGGCAACCCTCTCAACAACTAAGAGATCCATTCGAAGAACACGGGGACTAGTTGAAGTAATGAGCCTCCCAATATGGGAGGCTCATTACTTCAATTAAATTATTTCGAAAGGTTATTTCATTTTTTTAGTCGGAACCTTAGGTGGTTCTCGAAAAAAGATAGCGAAAAAAATTATCCCTAAAGTCGAGACTAAAAGGAATGTATAAACCAATGCTTCCATGGATTCGATCGTGGTTTACAATTATAGCTTCCACACCTATTCATTTGGGATCATTTACCATATCATATAAAGAAAGAAAAAAAGTCAAAGAAAAGATGGTGATTCAAGTCAAGATTTCTCTGATACCCAATGTCAAATAAAAAAAAATAGAGGCGAAAGATACCACAACAATGTCGTATCAGACTATTTGTCTCCTTGTAGTTGGATCTCCAAGTTTTTGGAATGTTCCAAATTCCACTTGAGCATCCAAATCTGGATCAATACCAGCAAAAACATCTCTGAACAAGGTTCTAGCGCCATGCCAAATGTGTCCGAAAAAGAAGAGCAAAGCAAACGTAGCATGCCCAAAAGTGAACCAACCCCTTGGACTGCTACGAAAAACACCATCGGATTTCAAAGTAGCCCGATCTAATTCAAAAATTTCACCTAATTGGGCACGTCTAGCATATTTTTTCACAGTAGCAGGATCAGAATAACTTACTCCATTAAGTTCGCCACCATAGAACTCAACAGTAACACCTACTTGTTCAACACTATACTTTGATTCTGCCCTTCTAAAAGGAACATCAGCTCTCACAATTCCGTCTTCATCTACCAAAACTACCGGAAATGTTTCAAAAAAAGTAGGCATACGACGTACAAAAAGCTCGCGCCCTTCTTTATCTCTAAAGACGGGGTGTCCTAACCATCCAACAGCAATTCCATCCCCATTGTCCATTGAGCCTGCTCTGAATAATCCCCCCTTTGCCGGATTATTACCAATATAATCATAAAAAGCTAATTTTTCGGGAATTTTAGACCAAGCTTCCGATAAACTAAGATTTTCGGCTAGTCCGGCACTAACTCTTCGATATATTTCTTGCTGAAAGTATCCCTGATCCCACTGATAACGAGTAGGACCAAATAATTCGATTGGGGTAGTTGCTGAACCATACCACATAGTTCCAGCAACAACAAAAGCTGCAAAAAAAACAGCAGCGATACTACTGGAAAGTACAGTTTCAATATTGCCCATACGTAATCCTTTGTATAGACGTTGAGGCGGACGAACACTAAGATGGAATAGGCCTGCTAATATGCCCAATGTACCCGCTGCAATATGATGAGAGGCTATTCCTCCCGGAACAAAAGGATCAAAACCTTCCGCGCCCCACGCTGGATTTACAGATTGTACTTTTCCAGTTAGTCCATAAGGATCGGACACCCATATTCCAGGACCATACAAACCTGTTACATGAAATGCGCCAAAGCCAAAGCAAGCTACCCCTGAGAGAAATAAATGAATTCCAAAGATCTTGGGCAAATCCAAAGAAGGTTTTCCCGTACGTTCATCACAGAATATTTCTAGGTCCCAATATACCCAATGCCAGATAGCTGCCAAGAAGCACAAACCGGAAAACACTATGTGTGCCCCTGCCACACCTTCATAACTCCAAATACCCGGATTTGTTATAGTTCCTCCTGAAATACTCCAACCGCCCCACGAATTGGTTATTCCTAAACGAGTCATGAAGGGTATAACGAACATACCTTGTCTCCACATCGGATCAAGAACGGGATCAGAGGGATCAAAAACCGCTAATTCATATAAAGCCATCGAACCAGCCCAACCAGAAACTAGAGCTGTATGCATTATATGAACAGAAAGCAATCGACCGGGATCATTCAATACGACAGTATGAACACGATACCAAGGTAAACCCATGGAAATACCTCTTTATCAAAGAAAAATAGACACTATGCCACTTTATTTTATCGCATTGGAAAAGACTATATATACTAACCATGTACCTAACCTTTTCAGTAGATTCCGTATCAGAAAGGATTAATATTTATTCCATTCCATTGAAAATAACGTGAAAATAACGGAACAATTTTGTTCGTAAGAACAAAGAGAAGCAGATCTATTCTATACCCGATAAGTACCAATACGCAATGGGAGGATTGGTCCCATTTTTGGGGAACGAATGGATAGATACTTGTTTATCATTCGAACGATCGATTTCTTCGTTCAAATTTTTTCTTTATTCATTCTGTCTTACTCTATAAACTTTCCAATCAGAGAAAAAAGGGATGAAGACAATAAACCATTGATTGTTACGTTTCCATATTAAAGTGAAGTATAGTACTAAATTTTTTTCTTTAATTTAATGCCCATTGGTGTTCCAAAAGTACCTTTTCGGAGTCCTGGAGAGGAAGATGCGGTTTGGGTTGACGTATAGTGCGACTTGTCAGACATATTGGGTCATATGGGATTTACCCGTTCTCTCCCCTGATCGAGATATCCTCTGTTTCGCCCAAGAGATATTGTATTGAGTGAGGCATCAATCAATCATTCGGAGCGTGAAGTGCAATTAGATCAATTTATTTTATATTGGGGATCAATATTATCAATTTAGAAGAATTTATGGTTTACTTGGACTGATAAAATAAAGTATCCAGGCTCCGTTCAGAAAATACCAAATCGATAACAAATTGTTAATATAATATATGTATGATTACCACTTGTATCATAAATGATTCTTATACCTACTATTACTATAGTAGTGATAGTAGTGATAGTAGTGATCCCAAATTGCCGACCAACGGAATAGTATGATGAATACATCAAATAGTTTTGGGAAAGCAAGACACGAAATTAACAAAAAAAAAGAAGTCATAACAAAAAAATGGTACTGAGACCATTTGTCCTATATGTGCAAATAGAATTCGGACAGATCTTTTCCCGGGGTAGACCATGAACCTAAAAGAATTGAAAGGGCCCATTCAGGAACAAGACAATGACATCGTGATTTTAATATCGATGAAACAATACATCAATGATAGGTTAGTTTAATAAGTTCAGTAATCTCTTTTTTTTTTTAGAGGGAAGGGAGCCTAAACTCATCTCGTTTTTTTTAATAGAAGACCTTTCATTAAGAAAACCTGTTACATAAAAAAAAAGAAATAAAACTAGAATCGACACATTGATTCTTTTTTTTCTTTTTCGCAATTTTTTTTGAACCGTATGTATCCAAAGGTGCGCGTACGGTTCCTAAGGGATGCAATTTTGTCCTAATCAACCGACTTTATCGAGAAAGATTACTTTTTTTAGGCCAAGAGGTTGATAGCGAGATCTCGAATCAACTTGTTGGTCTCATGGTATATCTCAGTATAGAAGATGGTACTAGGGATCTTTATTTGTTTATAAACTCTCCCGGCGGATGGGTAATACCAGGAATAGCCATTTATGATACTATGCAATTTGTGTCACCTGATGTGCATACGATATGCATGGGATTAGCCGCGTCAATGGGATCTTTTATTCTGGTCGGAGGAGAAATTACCAAACGTCTAGCATTCCCTCACGCTTGGCGCCAATGAGTTTTTATTTGATTGAAAAAAAAAAGAAGACTATGCCTTCGCCACATTGATTATAAAAGAAAATTATAAGTAATAATAGCATGGCACTTCGGGTTCGATATGAACAAACCATTATTGTTTTTTCATAACATGAGATTTTGTATCGAGATAGTAGTATGAAATAAAGGTTATTTCCGATTTGATCTTATGTGTCGAGAGTACATTTCAGCGTCACAAACCATTTTTCTTCCACACCAGAAGTCTCTTTCTAATACTTATGCTATGAAAGAAAGAGTACGAAAATGAAAAAAAAAAGATCATTTTTGACTTATTTGATCGTATCAAAAAGAAACTTTGGGATTGCTAAATCACAGACGAGATAAATATATAAAGTAACAGAACCATCATAGTATTCTTTTTTACTTCTATGAAAGGAAGGGTGGTAAATGGATCATTCAACGATTTGGATTAGATGGATTCTATTTCTTTCTTCGATAGAATAGAAGAGAAGAAAAAGTCAATTCCATTGCAGAGCCGTATGCAATGAACAAAAGATGCCTGTACGGTTATTCAATTCTATTTGATTTTTTTTTCTTGTTATTTTTTTATCCCCTACTTTAGTTTAGCCCAATCATGCGAGATAGAAGAACCGTTCATGATGTTAT